GAAGAATTAGCTAAAACTACCCCAGTTAGTCCTCCTACAGTAAATAAAAATACAAATCCAAATGCTCAAAGTATAGCTGGACTATACGTTAGTTGTGTTCCATGTAATGTAGCTAATCAACTAAAAATTTTAATTCCTGTAGGTACAGCAATAATTATAGTAGCTGATGTGAAGTAAGCTCGTGTATCTACATCTATTCCAACAGTAAATATATGATGAGCTCAAACAATAAATCCTAATAATCCAATAGCTAATATAGCATAAATTATCCCTAAATTTCCAAATGTTTCCTTCTTTCCTCTTTCTTGAGTAATAATGTGAGAAATTATTCCAAATCCAGGTAGAATTAAAATGTAAACTTCTGGATGTCCAAAAAATCAGAATAAATGTTGGTATAAAATAGGATCTCCTCCTCCGGCAGGATCAAAGAATGATGTATTTAAATTTCGATCAGTTAATAATATAGTAATAGCTCCAGCTAATACAGGTAATGATAGTAATAATAATACAGCAGTAATTACTACTGATCAAACAAATAAAGGTATTCGATCTAATGTAATCCCTGGAGATCGTATATTAATAACTGTAGTAATAAAATTTACAGCTCCTAAAATTGAAGAAATTCCTGCTAAATGAAGAGAGAAAATTGCTAAATCAACAGAAGCTCCAGCATGAGCAATTCCAGATGAAAGAGGTGGATAAACAGTTCATCCTGTTCCAGCTCCATTTTCTACTATACTTCTAGAAATTAAAAGAGTTAAGGAAGGAGGTAATATTCAAAAACTTATATTATTTATTCGGGGGAATGCTATATCTGGAGCTCCTAATATTAATGGTACTAATCAATTTCCAAATCCCCCAATTATAATAGGTATAACTATAAAGAAAATTATAATAAATGCATGAGCAGTTACAATAACATTATAAATTTGATCATCTCCAATAAAAGCTCCTGGATGACCTAATTCAGCTCGAATTAGAATTCTTAATGAAGTTCCTACTATTCCAGCTCAGGCTCCAAAAATAAAATATAAAGTTCCAATATCCTTATGATTTGTTGAAAATAATCATTGTCGCGATTAAATGGCTGAAGTTTAGGCAATAAATTGTAAATTTATTTATGGGAATTATCTCTTTAATCAGGCTTTATAGTCAATAATGATATTAGACTGCAATTCTAAAGGAATAAATAATTTATTAAAGCTTAAGAATTAAAAGATTAATACAAATATTTTCAGCTTTGAAGGCTATTAGTTTATTTAACTTAAATTCTTATAGAATTATGTAAAATATTAAAATTATTAATAATCCTCCAATTGAAATAAAATTTAAAATTAAACTTATTGATGATATTTTTATATTATAAGTATTTTTTAACATTCAAGTATTTTTTTGATAATTTAATATAAAAATACTATATGATAATCGTAAGTAAAAGTATAAAGTAATTAATGTTAAACAAACAGAAATAGTTAAAATAAATAATTGATTTATATTAGTTAAATTTTGAATTACTAATCATTTAGGTAAAAATCCTAAAAATGGGGGAAGGCCTCCTAATGATAAAAGGTTTAAAAAAATTAAAAATTTAATAATTGGATTTATTATTGAAATATTAAAAATTTGATTAAAATAAAATAATTTAAAATTATTAAATATTATAATAATTGAAATTGATAATAACGAATATAATAAAAAATATGTCATTCATAAAAGTTCATTATTTATTATTGCTAATAACATTCATCCTAAATGATTAATTGAAGAGAAAGCTATTAATTTACGAATTGATGTTTGGTTTAGTCCTCCTAATGAACCAATTAATATTGATAAAATAATTGATATTATAAAAAAATTATAACAAAAATTATAAGAAATTAATATTAAAGGTGCGATTTTTTGTCAAGTTATTAAAATTAATCCATTAATTCATGATAATCCTTCTATAACTTCAGGAAATCAAAAATGGAAAGGAGCAGCTCCTCTTTTTAATATTAACGTTGATAAAATTAAAATTTCATTTAATCTATAAAATTGAGAAAGATTATTATTAAAAAAAAATATTAGAATAATAATAGCAAATAATAAAATTGAAGAGGCAAATGCTTGAGTTAAAAAATATTTTAAAGAGCTTTCTGAAGTTAATAAATTTTTTTTATTATCATTTATTAGGGGGATAAATGATAATAAATTAATTTCTAACCCTATTCAAGCTCCCAATCAAGAATTTGAAGAAATTGTAATTAATGTTCCAAATATTAAAGTAATAATAAAAATATTGTTTGAAATCTTTTTAATTAAAAAGAAAAGGATTATAACCTTTATAAGTGGGGTATGAACCCAATAGCTTAATTAGCTTATCTTTTTATATTTTAGTGTACGATGCACAATAGATTTTGATTCTTTTGGAAACAGTTTAATTCTGTTAAATATAATGAATGAAATTATAAATTTCATGATTTACCCTATCAAGGTAATCCTTTTTATCAGGCAATTCATT